TGGGGGGTAGTATGGGATCCGTGGTCGGGGAGAAAATCACCCGTTTGATTGAGTACGCTACTCAAAAATGTCTCCCTCTTATTATAGCGTGTGCTTCCGGGGGGGCGCGTATGCAAGAAGGTAGTTTGAGCTTGATGCAAATGGCTAAAATATCTTCTGCTTTATATGATTATCAATCAACGAAAAAGTTATTCTATGTACCAATCCTTACATCTCCTACTACAGGTGGGGTGACTGCTAGTTTTGGTATGTTGGGGGATATCATTATTGCCGAACCCAATGCCTACATTGCTTTTGCGGGTAAAAGAGTCATTGAACAAACATTGAATAAAACAGTACCTGAAGGTTCGCAAGCGGCTGAAAATTTATTCCAGAAGGGCTTATTCGATCTAATCGTACCACGTAATCCTTTAAAAAGCGTTCTGAGTGAGTTATTTCAGCTCCACGCTTTCTTTCCTTTGAAGCAAAATGAAATCAAGTAGAATAGAACATTAAGTTCCTTTTTTATTTGTAGCAAAGATGACTAAGTCCATTCTATACTCACTTAGATAGATACTTATAGATCTATATCTATACTAATTCAAATTTGAATTTAATAAAAATGATATGAATATAATTAATAGAATCTATATAATAATTAGAATTATTAATTCTTATTATAAGTCTTTCTATCTTTATAAATTCTAAATAAATATAAATAATAAATAAATAATAATAATATAACAGGTACAAATAGTAAATTGAGGTATCCTTTCTATGACAACTTTCGACTTTCCCTCTGTTTTGGTACCTTTAGTGGGCCTAGTATTTCCGGCAATGGCAATGGCTTCTTTATCTCTTCATGTTCAAAAAAATACGACTGTTTAGATCTGACGGGCCCAACTCTCATCCATTTTTTTTTTCAAAACTTAGACTTGTATTTGTATCCATAACACAGATATCTATTTATTTTAGTGGAATAAGTTATAACAGGTGGCTTCTGCCGAACAAAAAGGAGGAACTCTTAGGCCTGTAGAAAGATGATCTATGGGTAACGGAATTCTATCTATTTGCAAAACTATCAGGATCGCTGGATGGCTGAAATGTAAAGTCGGTGTATCTATATGTATATCGAGGGGATCATATGAAGGGTATGTTTTTCTTTTAGATCTAACCAATTTGATTTGATGAATTACTCTTAAAGGTTCACAGCAAACTATTACTAGTTGATGAGAGTTATTTCGGAAACAAAAAGGGTAAGTCTGGGGTATTCTCTCAATTACAATAAAACGAAACAAACCGGATCAACTATGAGTTGTCGATCAGAACATATATGGATAGAACCTATAACGGGGTCGCGAAAAATAAGCAATTTCTGCTGGGCCGTTATCCTTTTTTTAGGTTCATTAGGATTCTTATTGGTTGGAACTTCCAGTTATCTTGGTAGAAACTTGATATCTTTATTTCCGTCTCAGCAAATCCTTTTTTTTCCACAAGGGATTGTGATGTCTTTTTATGGGATCGCGGGTCTCTTTATTAGCTCCTATTTGTGGTGCACAATTTCGTGGAATGTAGGGGGCGGTTATGATCGATTCGATAGAAAAGAAGGAATGGTGTGTATTTTTCGTTGGGGATTCCCTGGAAAAAATCGTCGCATCTTCCTCCGATTTCTTATAAAGGATATTCAGTCCGTCAGAATAGAAGTTAAAGAGGGTATTTATGCTCGCCGTGTCCTTTATATGGACATCAGAGGCCAGGGGGCCATTCCCTTGACTCGTACTGATGAGAATGTTACTCCGCGGGAAATTGAGCAAAAAGCTGCCGAATTGGCCTATTTCTTGCGTGTACCAATTGAAGTTTTTTGAGAAAAATTTGCTGAGAGAATTAACGCTTTCTAAGCAGAAAGGAAAAACTCAAGAATCCCCTCCTTTTTCTATAACATAATAATAATAATTTAACCGAAGTTTCTTCATAACGCTCATTCGAGTCAAAGAAGACGTATACGGAAGAATTATAAAACAAAACTCTTTTTACGGTTTTTTATGTGTATGGAAATCTACACAACTCGATTCAATAACAAAATAAGTAACAAATCGAAAAATAGATTCTATTTGTTGGAATTGATAGTTTAGATTCCGATAGATCCTATTTTGGAAATTCTTTCTTTTTTGTCAATCGACGTTTCTTTTTATACTTTCTTTTGTGTTCCTTAATGACCAAATCGAATTGGACTAATTGCGATATCTAGAAACAATATTTTTTTGTTGATGATTTCTTCATTCGAATTCGAAGTGGATTCTTAATCTATTTCTGTCTTCTTTATACATTCAAAGACTAACTGCGAAATCATAAATAAAAAATAGATTCATAGGTTCGATACCTTGTAGTAATATAATAATAGAACTAATGCATGAGATAAATATTGAATCGCGTAGAGTCAACTAATGAGGACGGTTCATTAAAAATTGATAGATGAAATGAAAAATGGCAAAAAAGAAAGCACTCACTCCTCTTTTATATCTTGCATCTATAGTATTTTTGCCTTGGGGTATTTCTCTCTCATTTAATAAAAGTCTGGAATCTTGGATTACTTATTGGTGGAATACTAGGCAATCCGAAAATTTTTTGAATGATATTCAAGAAAAGAATATTCTAGAAAAATTCATAGAATTAGAGGAAATCCTTCTCTTGGAGGAAATGATCAAGGAATACTCGGAGACACATCTACAAAACCTTCGTATAGGAATCCATAAAGAAACGATCCAATTAATCAAGATACACAACGAGGATCGTATCCACACGATTTTACACTTCTCGACAAATCTAATCTGTTTCGTTATTCTAAGTGGTTATTCTATTTTGGGTAATGAAGAACTTGTTATTCTTAACTCTTGGGCTCGAGAATTCCTCTATAATTTAAGTGACACAATAAAAGCTTTTTCTATTCTTTTATTAACCGATTTATGTATCGGATTCCATTCGCCCCATGGTTGGGAACTGATGATTGGCTCTGTCTACAAAGATTTTGGATTTGTTCATAATGATCAAATTGTATCTGGTCTTGTTTCTACTTTTCCAGTCATTCTAGATACAATTTTTAAATTTTGGATTTTTCGTTATTTAAATCGTGTTTCTCCGTCACTTGTAGTGATTTATCATTCAATGAATGATTAAAAAAGGATCCACTGATATTAATCCAATTCAATTCTAATGTTGCTTACTTTGTAGTTGTACATAAGCAAAGGATGGAAAATCAGACTTACTTTTTATATTATATTTCTGCCCATCCCAAAGATCCCAAAGATTTATTATATATATCCCAAAGTATATATTAAATAGTAATATTTTGTATTCCAGTAAAATTATTCCAGTAAATAGCAGAATCGCGGATAGGGAACTAGATTAGCGACCTACCGAATTTATTGTATCAATTTTCGGGATCAACGGTTGGACCATGCAAACTAGAAAGACTCTTTCTTGGATAAAGAAACAAATAACTCGATCCATTTCCGTATCGCTTATGATATATATCATAACTCGGACATCCATTTCAAGTGCATATCCCATTTTTGCACAGCAGGGTTATGAAAATCCACGAGAAGCGACTGGGCGTATTGTATGTGCCAATTGCCATTTAGCTAATAAGCCCGTGGATATTGAAGTTCCGCAAGCGGTACTTCCGGATACTGTATTTGAAGCGGTTGTTCGAATCCCTTATGATATGCAAGTAAAACAAGTTCTTGCTAATGGTAAAAAAGGTGCTTTGAATGTAGGGGCTGTTCTTATTTTACCGGAGGGTTTTGAATTAGCTCCTGCCGATCGGATTTCTCCCGAGATGAAAGAAAAGATAGGCAATCTGTCTTTTCAGAGCTATCGCCCCAATCAAAAAAATATTCTTGTGATAGGCCCTGTTCCTGGTCAGAAATATAGTGAAATCACCTTTCCTATCCTTTCCCCGGACCCCGCTACTAAGAAAGAGGCTCACTTCTTAAAATATCCTATATACGTAGGCGGAAACAGGGGAAGGGGTCAGATTTATCCCGACGGGAGCAAGAGTAATAATACAGTTTATAATGCTACAGCAGCAGGTATAGTAGGTAAAATAATACGAAAAGAAAAAGGGGGTTACGAGATAACCATAGCGGATACATCGGATGGACGTCAAGTGGTTGATATTATCCCTCCGGGGCCAGAACTTCTTGTTTCAGAAGGCGAATCTATCAAATTGGATCAACCATTGACAAGTAATCCTAATGTGGGCGGATTTGGTCAGGGAGATGCGGAAATAGTACTTCAAGATCCCTTACGTGTCCAAGGCCTTTTGTTCTTCTTGGCATCTGTTATTTTGGCACAAATCTTTTTGGTTCTTAAAAAGAAACAGTTCGAGAAGGTTCAATTGTCAGAAATGAATTTCTAGATTCGCGGATTTATCAACATTGCACTCATAACGTAAGACGTAGGTAAAAATAACAATTTTTTTTTGACAATTCTCTTTGATAAAAAAATTACATTATGAAAATGAAAAGCCTTTTTCTTATTTATCCTCGTTTTTTTCTACGAGATGCCGGGAATTCCTTGGATCGCATTCCTAGTCATAGTCTGTAGATTGTGAAGAAGGCTGTTTAACTTTGTTTTTTTAATCCAAATAAAATGGGGGCGGTATTACTATAGTTACTATTCTCGCATTTCAATGTCAGAAAATGCATCAATAGTGTTTTCTATTCGAATCGAATGAAAGTGGACTAGATACTAGACATAAGTAAGCGGGGAATAGAACGGATAAATGATAAATGCGTGGAACAAAAAATTCTAGGGACGATTATTCGTCTTCCTAGTCTTCGACACAAGAAAAGGAATTTTCCACACCTCTTTCTTGTGTCGAAATAAAAAAAGGATTCTTGATCCTGTTCGTCAAAGATTCCTAGCCTAGTTTTGAATTTTTCAAAATAGATCAGACATATCATTTATATAGTTTGATATATATTACGTATAATATATAGTGGTGGACAAACAAAAGAAAG